TGTCTGTTCTTGATTCAACACACTTCCACTGTAGTGTCCGAGTAGATACTGTTACTTTCTCTCGAACCATAGTAATATTATTTTATTTGATTGAATTATTTATTTCTCTTGTTTCTCTTGAAATTTATTCACTGTTCGTTTCTACACACGTCTTTTTTTCGGAGGTCTACAGCCATTATGTGGCATAGGGGTTACATCCCGTACGAAAGTTAATAGTATACCACTTCTACGAATAGCTCGTAATGCTGCGTCTCTTCCGAGACCGGGACCTTTTATCATGACTTCTGCTCGTTGCATACCCTGATCTACTACTGTACGAATAGCATTTGTTGCTGCAGTTTGAGCGGCAAAGGGTGTCCCTCTTCTCGTACCCTTGAATCCCGAAGTACCGGCAGAGGCCCAGGAAACCACCCGACCCCGTACATCTGTAACCGTGACAATGGTATTATTGAAACTTGCTTGAACATGAATAACTCCCTTTGGTATTCTACGTCCACTCTTACGTGAACCAATACGTACATTCCTACGTGAACCAGTTCTCGGTATAGCTTTTGCCATATTGTATCATCTCATAAATATGAGTCAGAAATATATGGATATATCCATTTCATGTCAAAACAGATTCCTTATTTGTACATTGAGCCTTTTAGCGAGTCTGATTATCCTTGTCTTTGTTTATGTCTCGGGTTGGAACAAATTACTATAATGCGCCCCCGCCTACGGATTAGGCGACATTTTTCACAAATTTTACGAACGGAAGCTCTTATTTTCATATTTGTCATTCCTTATCTTAATTCTGAATCTACTTCTTGGTAGAAAATAAGTTTCTTGAAATTTTTCATCTCGAATCGTATTGAATAAAAACGCCCTAATCTTTCGAATCCTTGTTTCGGAGTCGATAAATTATACGTCCTCTGGTTGAATCATAACGACTTACTTCAATTTTGACTTTATCTCCCGGCAATATCCGTATAAAACTACGTCGGATCTTTCCTGAAACATAACCTAGAATCAGATCTTCATTATCTAACCGAACCCGGAACATGCCATTGGGAAGCGATTCAGTAATTAAACCTTCATGAATCCATTTTTGTTCTTTCATTTCAGGTAAAGCCCCCCTGAAGTATCAACTAATGAAGGAGAAACGATATTAGACAACTCACCCCTTTTCTTTTTTTTTTTACAAATAGGAAGAGGTTTCGGATCCCATTTGGATATTAAAAGGATTACCATATATAACACAAAATTTCTCCGCCGATTCCTTCTAGTCGAGCCTCCCGGTCTGTCATTATACCTCGAGAAGTAGAAAGAATTACAATCCCCATCCCACCTAAAATTCTAGGAATTCGTTGAGAGTTAGAATAGATTCGTAGACCGGGTCTACTGATCCGTTTTAAATTTAAAAAATTTCTATAGGGTCTTTTCCCATTCCTTCTATGTCGAAGGGTTAAAACCAAAAAAGAGTTGTTTTTTTCTCGATGTTTTCTGACGTTTTCGATAAAACCTTCTCGGAAAAGTATTTTAACAATATTTTCGGTAATATTAGTAGATGCTATGCGAACAACTCTTTTTCTATCCATATCAGCATTTCGTATAGAGGTTATTATCTCAGCAATAGTGTCTCTACCCATGATGAACTATAATTATTGGTGCCTGGAAATTGGATATAATCAACATGTTTTTCTTTTTTTTTTTTCTATTGGTTTATGAATAGGAATTTTTTAAGGTATATGCGTGAGACACAATCTACGAATTAATCTAGTTCTTAATCTAGTTCTTTCAAATACCCCAAAGATATCACGATCTCATTTTATTTTATAATACCTCGGGAGCTAATGAAACTATTTTAGTAAAATTTAATTGTCTCAATTCCCGGGGGATTGCACCAAAAATTCGAGTTCCTTTTGGATTTCCTTCTTGATCAATCACAACTGCAGCATTGTCATCATATCGTATTATCATACCGTTGTCGCGTTTAAGTTCTTTACAGGTACGAACAATTACAGCTCTCACTACTTCTGATTTTTCTAGGGGCATATTTGGTATTGCTTCTTTGATCACAGCAACAATAACGTCACCAATATGAGCATATCGACGATTACTAGCTCCTAGGATTCTAATACACATCAATTCTCGAGCCCCGCTGTTATCCGCTACATTTAAATGGGTCTGAGGTTGAATCATATCAAATTTTGAGTCTATTCTTCCAATGCAAAGGATGAAGAAAATAAAAGAAATATTGTTTGTCCAAAAAAAGAAACTTGCGTTTTTGTTTCATCCCCAAGATTCATTTCTGTCGGTTCTACATTTTTATCCCGAAATAATAAATTGAGTTCGTATCGGCATTTTGGATGCTGCTATTAAAATAGCCCTTCTAGCTATATTTTCGCTTACTCCACCCATTTCATATAGTATTCGCCCCGGTTTAACAACAGCTACCCAATATTCAGGGGATCCTTTCCCCGAACCCATACGTGTTTCGGCAGGTCTTACTGTAACT